GGGTGGTTTAATGGGGTGTTGTACATTTTTATGCACCGCGAAAATTTTGAGTTTCCTGCGTCTTAATAGTCGCTCGAACATTTTTGGGTATTGAAGTGTGTTGGTTCGTATAATTGCAGGAGGTAGTTTAAGTAGAATACCAGCTTTGGGTGCTGATGGTGAGACGTTAGTCTTTCTCTTGAGTCTTTGGGGAGTGACGGTTGTCCCCTTTTTGGTTTACAAGACCAATGTAATTACTATACTACAAAGACTCTTCATTTTAATAGGTGATTTTCTATGAGGCTAGTGAGTGGTATAAGAATAATAATGATGGAGAAGTAGAGAACGGATGCTAGTTGTCCAATGATAACATAAGGGTGCTCAACGGGCTGACCTCCGATTCATGTTAGTGTTAGGAGATCTGCTGCTAAAAGTCAGAATAGGCATTGGCTGAGGGGACGAAACATTATACTGCGTTGTTTAGAGGTGTGAAGAAAAGGAATGATAATTAGGATGAGGATTGAGAGAACTAGGGCTAGGACGCCTCCTAATTTGTTTGGAATTGATCGTAGGATTGCATATGCAAATAGAAAATACCATTCTGGTTTAATATGAGGGGGTGTGTTAAGTGGGTTCGCTGGTGTATAGTTGTCGGGGTCTCCTAGTATGTCAGGCGAGAATAGTACTAATGTTAGTAGAGCCATTAATATTAGTAATAGACCAAGAATATCTTTAATTGTATAGTATGGGTGGAATGGAATTATGTCTATGTTGGAGGGGATTCCGGTTGGGTTATTAGATCCTGTTTCATGTAGAAATAAGAGGTGTACTATAACTATGGCAGCGATAATAAAGGGAAGGAGGAAGTGAAATGCGAAGAATCGGGTCAGGGTGGCTTTGTCGACGGAGAATCCACCTCAAATTCATTCGACTAGATCAGTGCCAATATATGGGATTGCGGAGAGTAGGTTGGTAATTACAGTGGCCCCTCAGAAGGACATTTGGCCTCATGGGAGTACGTATCCTATAAAGGCTGTTGCTATAACTGCGAATAGTAAAATGACTCCAACGTTTCAAGTTTCTGTGTACATATAGGATCCATAATAAAGACCTCGTCCTACATGCATGTATAGGCAGATGAAGAATATTGAAGCTCCATTTGCATGAAGATAGCGTAGAACTCAACCATAGTTTACATCTCGACAAATATGGGTGACGGAGTTAAAAGCAGTGGCGGTGTCTGATGTGTAGTGTATGGCTAGGAATAGGCCAGTTAGGATTTGTAGTGCTAAGCAGATTCCTAGTAGGGAACCAAAATTTCATCATGATGAGATGTTTGATGGGGCAGGAAGGTCGATGAATGAACTATTGACAATTTTTAGTAGGGGGTGGGATTTTCGAATGTTGGTCATTTATTTGTTCTTGTAGTTGAAATACAACGGTGATTTTTCGTGTCACTAGTCGTGGATATAATCCATGCAGGAATAATGATAATTTATATTGTATCTATTTTGAGTGTTATTTTTGTGGTTGGTTTTATTGGGTTTTCTTCTAAACCTTCTCCTATTTATGGGGGATTGGGTTTGATTGCTAGTGGTGGGGTTGGGTGTGGAATTGTAGTAAGTTTTGATGGGTCATTTCTAGGTTTAATAGTGTTTTTAATTTATCTAGGGGGGATGCTGGTAGTATTTGGGTATACGACGGCTATAGCTACAGAGCAGTATCCTGAAGCTTGGGTATCTAATGTAGTGGTGTTAGGATCTTTTGTTGTTGGTTTGATTATGGAGATTTTGTTGGTTTTATATGCGCTTTCTGAGGAAAAATTAGAAGTAGTCTTTGAGTTTAATAATATTGGGGATTGAGCTATTTATGATACGGGGGATTCGGGATTTTTTGCTAAGGAGGTTGTGGGGGTTGCTGCCTTGTACAGTGCTGGTAGTTGATTAGTGGTTGTTACTGGCTGATCTTTACTCATTGGGGTCGTTATTATTCTGGAGATTACCCGTGGAAACTAATCATAATTAGGGTTATGGTGATGGTAATAAGGAAAGAAAGAAAATACAATTTGATTAGGCCCTTTTGGGTGGAGATTATGATGGAAGCATTTTGTTGAGTTTTAGAGATTAATTTTGGCAGTGCGTTTTCTAGTCAGATTAGATCTAGGAGCATAGTTGCCGATTTTTGGCTTGCTGTTAAGTTAGTTAAAGGGCTTAGGCGGTGGATGATAGGTGGGAAATAGCCCAGTATGGTTGAGAATTTGAACATGGTGGAGGGGTATTTATGTTTTATGTTGTGGGTTATGTGACTGAGTTCTAGGGCTGTTATAAATCCCGTTAGGGTTACGAATAGGGCTATGAGTTTTAAGTACAGGGGCATGGTTATTTGAGGCACGGTTGTTGGTGTAATATTATTAGAAATAAGAAATCCGGCAAAGATGCTGCCAACAAGTAGGCGTGTGATTGGATTAATCAATAAGGGGTTATTTTCATTAATTAGAATTGTGGATTGAAATCGCGGTTTTCCTAGTAGTGCGAAGAAGATAATGCGGGTGCTATAGACAGCTGTTAGGGAAGTGGCGATGAGAGTTATTAACAGGGCCCAGGCATTGGTGTAGGAGGTGTTAGCGGTTTCAATAATTAGATCCTTTGAGTAAAAGCCGGTTAAGAAAGGTATGCCTGTTAGTGCGAGGCTTCCTACGATAAGAGCAGTTGAGGTGAAGGGTAATGATTTGAATAGTCCCCCTATCTTTCGAATATCTTGTTCGTCATTTAAGCTATGGATAATAGAGCCGGAGCATAGAAATAACATGGCCTTGAAGAATGCGTGAGTACAGATGTGAAGGAATGCTAAGTGAGGCTGGTTGATGCCAATTGTTACCATTATTAGTCCTAGTTGACTGGAAGTGGAGAAAGCTACAATTTTTTTGATATCATTTTGGGTTAAGGCGCAGATGGCTGTGAATAGGGTAGTGATAGCTCCTAGACATAAGGCTAGGGACTGGGCTGTTTTATTATTTTCTATTAGGGGATAAAATCGAATAAGTAAAAAAATGCCTGCTACTACTATTGTGCTCGAATGTAATAGGGCTGAGACTGGTGTAGGGCCTTCTATGGCGGAGGGTAATCACGGGTGTAGACCAAATTGGGCGGATTTGCCTGTGGCGGCTAATAATAAGCCTATTAGAGGGAGGGTAGTATCTTTCAGGCCTAGCATGAAAATTTGTTGAAGTTCTCATGAGTTTAAGTTTATTATAAATCATGCTATGGACAAGATGAATCCGATATCTCCAATACGATTATATAAAATTGCTTGGAGTGCGGCTGTGTTAGCATCTGCTCGGCTATATCATCAACCGATGAGAAGAAAAGATATAATGCCTACTCCTTCTCACCCAATAAATAGTTGAAAGATGTTATTGGCGGTAACTAGAATTAGTATGGTGACTAGAAATATTAACAAATATTTGAAAAAGCGGTTAATATTGGGGTCTAGGTGCATGTATCATATGGAGAATTCTATAATGGATCAGGTGATGAAGAGGGCAATAGGTACAAATACTATTGAGAAAAAATCCAGTTTAAAACTGAGTGATAATTTTATAGTTTGAATTGTTATTCAGTGTCAGTTTGAAATTATTATTTCTTGGCCTGAATAGATGAATATGATGGTTGGAGGTAAGCTAGCTATGAAGGAATATGAAATTATTGTTTTAGCGTATTGGGGATAATTAATGTTATTGTTAGAATATAATGCTAGGGGTAGGGCGAGAATGGTTAGTGATAATATTATCAGAGTAGAAAATAAATTTATAACTTTTATTTGGAGTTGCACCAATTTTTTGGTTCCTAAGACCAACGGATAACTTCTATCCTTTAAAAGTTAAAAAAGCCGCAGTTTTAGGTGCGGTGGCATGAATTAGCAGTTCTTGCATACTTTTTCGGTAAATAAGAAGTTTTATGTTTCTATTGTTAGATTCACAATCTAATGTTTTTGTTAAACTATATCTACAGTATGTAATGCCTAGAATAATTTTGGGGTTGATTGTCAGTAGCAGTAGAGGTGCTAGGTGGAGGAGTATGAGAGTGTTTTCACGGGTGAAGGAGGGCTTAATGTTGTAGATATGGTATGTATATTTGCCCCGTTGAGTTGTAATTAACATGTAAAGGGTGTAAAGGGCAGTGATGGTAATATTAATTCCTAGTAGGATTATAGAAAAGTTGGATCACGAGAATATAGATATAGTTACGAGCAATTCTCCAATTAAATTAATAGATGGGGGTAAGGCTAGGTTAGTCAGGCTTGCTAAAAGTCACCAGGCCGCCATTAGGGGTAGAATTATTTGTAGACCCCGAGCCAGGATTATGGTTCGGCTATGGGTGCGTTCATAGTTGGAATTTGCTAGACAGAATAGTAGTGAGGAAGTAAGACCATGGGCAATTATTAGTGCAGTGGCTCCCATGAAGCCTCAAGGGGTTTGAATTAAAATAGCCATAATAACAAGTGCTATATGGCTAACGGATGAATAGGCAATTAATGATTTTAAGTCTGTCTGACGTAAGCAGATGGAGCTGGTTATTACTATACCCCACAGAGATAACATTAGGAAGGGATATGTTATAAAGCTGGTATCCGGGTTTAATATTATGGTGATACGTAGTATCCCGTAACCTCCCAGTTTTAGCAAAATAGCGGCTAGTACTATTGAGCCTGCAATTGGGGCTTCTACGTGGGCTTTTGGGAGTCATAAATGAAGGCCATATAAAGGTATTTTTACTATAAAGGCCAGTATAAATGCCAGTCATAAAATTGAATCTCCTCATATATTAGTTGACAGTTTGACTCAGTATTGTGCTAGCAATAAGTTTAATGTCCCTATGGTGGATTGGCTGTAAACTAAGGCGACTAGAAGGGGGAGGGATCCGGCTAGCGTATAGAAGAGAAAATAAATTCCGGCGTTTAGGCGCTCTGTTTGTCCACCTCAGCGTGTAATTATGATGAGGGTTGGTACTAGTGTTGCTTCAAATAGAATGTAAAATATAATTAATTCAGTGGCTGAAAATGTTATGATTAGGAAAATTTGGAGTAAAATTATTATGGTAATATATAATTTTTTTCGTGTAATAGACTCCTTGTTGAGGTGGTATTGGCTAGCAATAATTATCAGTGGTAGTAATCAAGTTGTCAGTATTAATAGTGGAGTTGATAAGGAGTCAGAGAAAAATAGCAGGGATATGTTTAGGCTGTTGTCACAATATTGGTTCATTAGGGGCAGACATATTATGCTAATTATTAGGCTATATATGGTTGGGTTAATTCATATTATGTTGGGTTTTGATAATCATGTGAGTGGAATTAGTAATATTGTGGGAATGATGATCTTTAGCATTGAAGAAGATTGAGATTTTGGACGTAGTCAACTCCGTATGTGTTTGATACGGCTACTAATAGAGACAATCCAAGGGCCGCTTCACAGGCTGCGAATACTAGCAAAATAATTGGTGTTATGCTGGCGAGGGTTGTGTGGGTGGTAAGGATGGTTGTGGTAGCTAGGACAAATAAAGATAGTATTATGCCTTCTAGACATAGAAGTGAGGATATTAGATGGGATCGGTATATGAGCAGGCCTAGGAGAGATGTAGCGAATGCTGTTAAAATATTTATATAAGTTAAGGACATGTTGATAATTATGATATTGATCATAATCTAATGAGTCGAAATCATTTGTTTTGTGTTAAACTAATTACCATATTCGGATCACTCTAGGCCCTTTTGTAGTCATTCGTAGGCAAGGCTAATAATTAATAGGGTAAGAAGGAATAGGGATATAAATAGCATGCTTATTAATTTGTTGGTTTGAGAAGCTCAGGGGAGTGGTAGTAGTAGTGCGATTTCTAAGTCGAACAGTAAAAAGGTAATTGCGATTAAGAAAAATTTTATTGAGAAAGGGAGGCGGGCTGATCCTATTGGGTCAAAGCCGCATTCATATGGGCTTGATTTTTCAGCATATGTATATGTCTGTGGTAGTCAAAATGCGATTGTTACGAGCAGGAGTGCCAGTAGAGCGTTAATAATCAGAGTTAAGATAAAATTTATTACTCCTCCCCGGTTAGCCCCGGGACTGGTTGATTGGAAGTCAACTGTACTGATTGATACTAAAAGAGTAAGAGCCTCATCAATAAATGGATACATACAGGAATAGTCATACGACATCCACAAAATGTCAATATCAGGCTGCAGCTTCGAATCCAAAGTGGTGACTAGATGTAAAGTGGAATTTTATTTGACGTAGGAAGCACACAATAAGAAATGTAGATCCAATAATGACATGGAGGCCATGGAATCCGGTAGCTATAAAGAAGGTGGATCCATACACGCCGTCAGAGATAGTAAAGGGCGTTTCGTAATATTCGGAAGCTTGGAGAACCGTAAAATATAGGCCTAGTATGATAGTAATAAATAGCGCTTGTATTATGTGCTTGCGATTGCCTTCCATTAAGCTGTGGTGGGCTCAGGTGATAGATACACCGGATGCTAATAGGACAGATGTGTTGAGAAGTGGTACTTCTAGGGGGTTTAGTGGTGTAATTCCTGCTGGGGGTCAATAGCCGCCTAGTTCAGGAGTGGGGGCCAAACTTGAATGGTAAAAAGCCCAGAAAAATCCAGAGAAAAAAAATACTTCTGATACAATGAAAAGAATTATTCCGTAGCGGAGGCCTTTTTGTACAATGGGTGTATGGTGTCCCTGAAATGTGCCTTCTCGTACAATATCTCGTCATCATTGATATATTGTTAGTATATTTGTACTAAGGCCCAGAATTAGAAGAATTGTGGAATTAAAATGGAATCATATAATTAGACCAGATGTTAATAGGAGGGCTGATAGGGCACCTGTTAGTGGTCATGGGCTTGGGTTGACTATGTGATATGCGTGTGTTTGGTGGGTCATTAGGCATTATCATGTAAATATAGACTGACTAGAAGAGTAAAGACGTATGCTTGAATTAGAGCTACAGCGAATTCTAAAATTGTTAGTAAGACTAGAATTACGAATGTAATAAAAGCAGTAGTTATGCTGATGCTTATTAGGGCTAATGTAGCGCCTCCGATGAGATGAATCAGGAGATGTCCTGCGGTAATGTTTGCTGTGAGTCGCACTGCCAGGGCCATAGGTTGGATAAATAGGCTAATTGTTTCAATGATTACTAGCATTGGAATTAGGGGTAGTGGTGTCCCCTGGGGCAGGAAATGTGCTAGAGATGCTTTTATTTTGTGACGAAAGCCCAGGATTACTGTTCCTGCTCAAAGGGGAATGGCTATGCCGAGATTTATTGACAGCTGGGTAGTAGGAGTAAAAGAGTGGGGTAGCAGGCCCAATAGATTTGTTGAGCCGATGAATATAATTAGTGATATCAGTATTAGTGCTCAGGTTTGACCTTTTTTACTATGAATAGCTATTATTTGTTTTGTTGTTATACGAATTAATCATTGTTGGATTGAGACTAAACGATTATTAATTAGTCGTGTTGTTGTTGGAAATAGTATGCTTGGAAACATAATAATAAGAACAACAATAGGTAGTCCTATTATTGTTGGGGTAATAAAAGAGGCAAATAAATTTTCGTTCATTTAGTTTCTCAGGGGGTTGCATGTTTTTGTGATTCAGTGGCTAGAGGCTCAGGATTAGAATAATAGTTATGTTTTGAAATTTTTAATTGAAATATAATGAATAATGTAATAATTATTGATATAATTGTAATAAATCAGGTTGATGTGTCCAATTGGGGCATGTCACTAAGAAGAGGTTTCAACTCTCAATCTCTAACTTAAAAGGTTAGTGCTATTTAGCTTCTTAGTGAGTTTATAATATTGATGAGGATCATTTTTCAAAGTACTTTAGGGGAACCATCTCTAGTACAATAGGTATGAAGCTGTGGTTAGATCCACAGATTTCGGAGCATTGTCCATAGTATAGACCAGGCCGGGTGGCCAGAAGTGTTGTTTGATTTAGGCGGCCAGGGATTGCGTCTGTTTTCAAGCCTAGGGAGGGGACTGCTCAGGAGTGTAGTACGTCTTCTGATGAAATTAATATTCGAATGGTTAGTTCAGCAGGTAGGACTACTCGATTATCAACCTCGAGCAGACGAAACTGGCCAGGACTTAGGTCTGAGGTGGGAATTATATAGGAATCAAATATTAGATCTTCATAGTCTGTATATTCATAGCTTCAGTATCACTGGTGGCCCATGGTTTTAATAGTTATTGAGGGGTTATTGATTTCGTCTATTATATAGAGGATTCGTAATGAAGGTAGTGCGATTATGATTAGGATAATAGCCGGTAGGATAGTTCAGATTGTTTCCACCTCTTGGGCGTCTATGGTGTTGGTATGGGTGAGTTGAGTTGTTAATATTAGTGAAATGATATACAGAACGAGTGAGCTGATTAGGAAAACGATCATTAGAGCATGGTCATGGAAACTTATTAGTTCTTCTATGATGGGAGATGTTGCATCTTGGAGTCCTAGTTGAAAGGGGTATGCCATAAAGACACACAGGATTTCCACCTGTAATTTAACTTTGACAAAGTTATGTAAATTTTACTAGTATCTTTATAATGGAGAAAGTCATAGAGGTTATGGTGTTGGCTTGAAACCAATTTTAGGGGGTTCGAATCCTTCCTTTCTTAAAATATACTGGGGCTATTTGATGTTTACATAAGTGGGTTCTTCAAAGGTGTGATATGGGGGAGGACATCCGTGGAGTCATTCGAGATTCGTTGATGGTAGTTCTACTACTAAGACCTCTCGTTTAGACGCAAATGCCTCTCATACTATGAAGACCATTAGGACTACGGCTGTTAGGGAGATGAAGGAGCCTATGGAGGAGACAGTATTTCAGGTTGTATAAGCGTCAGGATAGTCTGAATAGCGTCGCGGCATACCTGAAAGCCCCAAGAAGTGTTGGGGAAAGAATGTTATATTAACTCCTACAAATATAATTAAGAAATGAATTTTTGCTCAGGTATTGCTCATTGTATAGCCTGAAAATAGGGGGAATCAGTGGATAAATCCGGCCATGATAGCGAACACAGCTCCCATAGAGAGAACGTAATGGAAGTGGGCTACTACATAGTAGGTGTCATGAAGGACAATGTCAAGAGAGGAATTGGCGAGTACGATTCCTGTTAGGCCTCCTACTGTGAATAGAAAGATGAATCCCAGGGCTCACAGCATAGCAGGAGATCACTTAATGTTACCTCCGTGGAGGGTGGCTAATCAGCTAAAGACTTTGACTCCGGTAGGGATGGCAATAATTATAGTGGCAGACGTAAAATAAGCTCGGGTATCCACATCTAAGCCAACTGTAAATATATGGTGGGCTCATACGATAAAGCCGAGAAATCCAATTGATATCATGGCTCATACTATTCCTATGTACCCAAAAGGCTCCTTTTTTCCAGAGTAGTAGGTGACAATGTGGGAGATAATTCCAAAACCGGGTAAAATTAGGATATATACTTCAGGGTGTCCAAAAAATCAAAACAAGTGCTGATATAGAATAGGATCTCCCCCTCCAGCAGGGTCAAAGAATGTGGTATTCAGATTTCGATCTGTTAATAGTATTGTGATTCCGGCTGCTAAAACAGGGAGTGAAAGGAGAAGCAGAACAGCTGTAATTAAAACGGATCAGACGAATAAAGGTGTCTGGTATTGGGAGAGTGCAGGTGGTTTTATATTGATAATAGTGGTAATAAAATTAATAGCCCCCAGGATGGAGGAGACACCTGCCAGGTGTAATGAGAAAATGGCAAGGTCAACAGAGGCTCCGGCATGAGCAAGGTTTCCCGCCAAGGGAGGGTAAACTGTTCAGCCGGTTCCGGCTCCCGCTTCAACTATGGAAGAGGCCAATAGGAGTAGGAAGGAGGGAGGGAGCAGTCAAAAACTTATATTATTTATTCGAGGGAAAGCCATATCAGGGGCTCCGATCATCAGAGGTACTAGTCAATTTCCAAAGCCCCCGATCATGATAGGTATCACTATAAAGAAGATTATTACGAAGGCGTGGGCGGTGACAATTACGTTGTAGATTTGGTCGTCCCCCAGAAGGGCTCCTGGCTGGCCTAATTCGGCGCGAATCAGTAGGCTCAACGCAGTGCCTACCATACCGGCTCAGGCACCGAATAAAAGGTATAAGGTGCCGATATCTTTGTGGTTTGTGGAGAAGAGTCATCGATTAATGAACATAGGTAAAATGGCTGAGTAGGCATTAGACTGTAAATCTAAGCACAGAGGTGCAAGTCCTCTTTTTATCAAGCCTTGTGGTGTAATACATATTGAATTGCAAATTCAAAGAAGCAGCTTCAATCCTGCCGGGGCTTCTCCCGCCTTTTTTTCTTCGCGGCGGGAGAAGTAGATTGAAGCCAGTTGTCTAGGGTTTTTAGCTGTTAACTAACGTCTCATGGGTTTGAATCCCATCAGTCTAGAAGGGCTTAGCTTAATTAAAGTAATTGATTTGCGTTCATTAGATGTAGGATAAAGTCTTGCAGCCCTTATAGCTCAGGAGTTAAATAAATTATATTTGCTGGAAGCTTTGAAGGCTTCTGGTCTGATTAACCTAAACTCCTAGTCCAAAATTACTAGGATAGGTGCCAGTGGGAGAATTAGGGTAGAGAGTGTAATTATTAGGGGTAGATATATTGTTTGGCTCGGATTTTTGAATTTCCATTTAATTTTTATGTTGTTAGTTGTTGGGAATATTGTGAGTGATGTAGTGTATGTAATCCGTGTATAAAAATATAGATTTAGTAGGGCCAGGAGAGTTATTAGTGTTGGCAGGATGATATTGTTATTTTTTGTCAGCTCTTGGATGATTATTCATTTTGGTAAAAATCCAGTTAAGGGGGGCAATCCCCCTAGGGATAGTATAATAATTAATATAAATATAGTAATGAGTGGGAATTTATTTCACGTGTAGGACAGTGAAGTTGTTGTGGTGGCTGAGTTTAAAATTAGTAGTATGAAGGTAGTAATGGTTATAGGAATGTAGAGATATAGGTTAAGTAAAGTTATAGTGGGGTTGTAAGCTAGAATGGAGATTATTCATCCTATATGAGCGATAGAGGAGTATGCTATAATCTTGCGAAGCTGAGTTTGGTTAAGTCCTCCTCAGCCCCCCACTGCGATGGATATAAGTGATATGATTAGGAGGAGATTTAGGTTGGTGAGTGGTGCGATTATATATAAGATGGAGAGGGGCGCTAGTTTTTGTCATGTTAATAAGATAAGTCCTGATATTAGTGGAATTCCTTGTGTTACTTCTGGGACTCAGAAGTGGAAGGGAGATAGACCTAGTTTTATTGTTAAGGCGATAGTTATTATAGTTGATGCTATGGGGTTAATTAATTTTATAATGGATCAGTGGCCGGTATATATTAGGTTGGTGATTGCGGCCATCATAAGAAGTATGGATGCTGTGGCCTGTGTAAGGAAATATTTTGTAGCTGCTTCTGTAGATCGTGGATTGTGCTCTTTTGTTAACAAGGGAATTATAGCTAACATGTTTATTTCAAATCCTACCCAGGTTATGAATCAGTGTGAGCTTGTTATAACAATTAGAGTACCGGAGATTATTGTTGTTAATACTAGGGATAGTGTTAGGGGATTAATTAGTACGGGAAGGATATAAACCAACATTTTCGGGGTATGGGCCCGATAGCTTATTTAGCTGACCTTACTTAGAATATAGTGTAATATAGGTAGCACGAAGATTTTTGAATTCTTACGAGCAGGTTCGATTCCTGTAATTCTAGAAATAAGGGGACTTAAACCCCAATGATTTACTCTATCAAAGTAACTCTATTGTCAGACATATTTCTTATGTTTGGGGTGGGATGCTTGCTAAAATAATTGGCAGGGTTACATGTCATATGCATATCACTAAGGTAAGTGGTAGGAAGTTTTTTCATAAGAGGTGCATTAGTTGATCATATCGAAATCGTGGGTAAGATGCTCGAACTCATAAAAAGAATATTGTGAGTAGGAGTGTTTTGATAGTGAAATTAGCAGTATAGAGTTCAGAGAGTATCGAGTTGTGATATGCGCCTAGAAATAAAATAGTTGTTAGGGCGTTTATTATAATAATATTTGCATATTCTGCCAAGAAGAACAGGGCGAAGGGGCCTCCTGCATATTCTACATTAAAGCCGGACACTAGCTCCGATTCTCCTTCTGTAAGATCAAAGGGAGCACGATTGGTTTCTGCTAGGGTTGAGATAAATCATATTATAGCTAGCGGTCATGATGGGATAACTAATCAGATGTATTCTTGGGTTGTAATTAGTGTGGATAGTGTAAAAGATCCATTTATTAATAGGACTGATAAGATAATAATAGCTAAGGTGACTTCATAGGAGATAGTTTGAGCTACTGCTCGAAGGGCCCCAATTAGGGCATATTTTGAATTTGAAGCTCATCCTGACCATAAAATAGCATATACTGCTAGGCTTGATAGGGCTAGTATGAATAGCATACTTAGGTTTATGTTAATTAGGGGGTGGGGTATGGGGAGGGGGATTCATATTATTAGGGCTAGAGTTAAGGCCAGGGTGGGTGCAATAATAAAGAGGGCGAGAGAAGATGTTAGTGGTTGTAGGGGTTCTTTAGTAAATAATTTAACTGCATCTGCAATTGGTTGAAGCAAGCCGTAGGGCCCCACAATATTGGGTCCTTTTCGAAGTTGTATATAACCTAATACTTTTCGCTCTAGCAGGGTTAAGAATGCTACTGCTAATAGAATAGGTACGATTATTATTAAGAGATTAATAAGATACATGGGTTTGTTAAAGAGAGGAGTTGAACCTCTGACTCTAAAAGCTTAAGTTTTATGCAATTACCGGTCTCTGCCACTTTAACTGAACCCTTATTTTGGGGTGGTTGTGTGGATATTTAGATTGAGATTATTTCATCTGTTTGTATGAGGGCACTTATTTTAAGTGGGCCCTGTCTCTCTTGTCCTTTCGTACTGGGAGGGACTTAGAATAGATAGAAACCGACCTGGATTGCTCCGGTCTGAACTCAGATCACGTAGGACTTTAATCGTTGAACAAACGAACACATTAATAGCGGCTGCACCATTGGGATGTCCTGATCCAACATCGAGGTCGTAAACCCTGATTGTCGATATGAACTCTTAAATAGGATTGCGCTGTTATCCCTAGGGTAACTTGTTTCGATGATCGTCTTTGGCGGATCATAATATGATATATTAATTTTGACCGGTATGTCTTAATTAAAAATTTTCTCGGGAGTTTGCTTTTATTCCGAGGTCACCCCAACCTAAATTGTCGACTCAGTTTGGCCGAGTTTACTTCCCGTAAGATGTATATATGGTGGCTCATTGAGTTGATTAATTGAAGCTCCATAGGGTCTTCTCGTCTTATTTTTATATCCCCGCCTCTTCACGGGGGTGTCAATTTCACTGATTGGAAATAAGAGACAGTAAAACCCTCGTGAAGCCATTCATACAAGTCCCTATTTAGGGAACAAGTGATTATGCTACCTTTGCACGGTCAGGATACCGCGGCCGTTGAACGAAAGTCACTGGGCAGGCAGTGCCTCTAATACTATTAATGCTAGAGGTGATGTTTTTGGTAAACAGGCGGGGTTTGTGTTTGCCGAGTTCCTTTTATTTCTTTTAATCTTTCCCTATTTGCACTCCTGTGTTGGATTAACATTTAGTGATGAAGATTTAATTGGTTGATTGCTCTTGTCTCTGTTAACTATCAATGAGTTATTCGTTTTGATATACACTTGTGCAGGGAGAAATATTTCTTGTTACTCATATCAACAGTGTTGCTTCTATTTAAAAATAGAATAGTCCAGTTTATTATTAGGAGTGTCATTTGTATAGTTGAAATTAAATTTTGATTATTTTATTGAGCTTGAACGCTATCTTGTTTGGTGGCTGCTTTTAGGCCAACTAAGGGGAGTTAGGGGTATTTACTCACTAATTGAGGTTGTATCCTATGTCCAAAAGGCTGTACCCTTTTGGACTATTACTTAAGTCTACATTTTAATTTGTTAAATTTTTATGGTAGATTTAAGTTAGAACTAAAATTCTGTCCTGGACAACCAGCTATCACCAGGCTCGGTAGGTTTGTTGCCACTACCCAGGGGTCTTCTCACTATTTTGCTACATAGACGAGTTTGCTCTTTAAGCTGCCACTGGGTAGCTCGTCTGGTTTCGGGTTGGTTAACTTAAATTCTTTTTGCTAACTGCTTCTAGTTGAATCATTATGCAAAAGGTACAAGGGCTAAACTTTGCTGTTTTTCACTTGTTAAGTTTTCTTTCATTTTTTCCCTTGCGGTACTCTCTCTATGGCGTCAAATACAATTTCTATCGCCTATACTTTTAGTGTTATAAATGTTTTGTTTTAATATTATGAGTATAATATAATAATATGTGGTTTGAGCTATTTCTAGTTTCAAAGCGGTCATTTTATGCGAAATCTTCTAGGTGTAAACTAGATGCTTTTATTTAAGCTACACTTTGTAGTTGTCCAAGTGCACTTTCCAGTACACTTACCTTGTTACGACTTGTCTCCTCTCATAGGTAAATGTTTGTATATTATTTATAGTACTATTAGTATTATTTATTTGAGGAGGGTGACGGGCGGTGTGTGCGTGCCTCATGGCCAAATTCAATTAAGCTCTCTATTCTTAATTTACTGCTAAATCCACCTTTAACTTTTGATTTCACATAGGTTTTCGTAAAATAGGATTTCTCGATTCGAGAAATGTAGCCCATTTCTTTCCAGTCTATAAGCTACACCTTGACCTAACGTTTTTATGTTAATGCTTGTGCTTACTTTGTTTCCTTTTTAGGGTTTGCTGAAGATGGCGGTATATAGGCTGATTTGGCAAAGACTGGTAAGGTATATCGGGGTTTATCGATTATAGAACAGGCTCCTCTAGGAGGATATAAGGCACCGCCAAGTCCTTTGAGTTTTAGGCTATTGCCGGTAGTACTCTGGCGAATAATTTTGTTTATAATTTTTTATGTTTAGGGCTGAGCATAGTGGGGTATCTAATCCCAGTTTGGGTCTCAGCTATCGTGTAATCAGAGTTTTTAAAATTACTTTCGTCATGTATCTTATGGTGACTAGGGCTTTTTACAGCTTAGTCAGAGTTCGATTTTATTTATTGATAGCACTCTATAACACGCTTTACGCCGAATGTCTGTTAGTTTGGCCTAATCGTATGACCGCGGTGGCTGGCACGAGATTTACCAGTCCTTAATAATATAACTTAGTCAGACTTTCATTTATTGCTTAATTTTTATCACTGCTGTGTCCCGTGGGGGTGTGGCTGAGCGAGGTGTCGTGAGCTACTTGTAGTGTGCCTGATACCGGCTCCTTTACACCACGATGTGGTGTAAAGGGCGTTCTCACTGGGGCGAGGATTCTTGCATGTGTAAGTTTATTAATAACTAACAGAAAGGCCAGGACCAAACCTTTGTGTTTATGGAGTGGGGAGACTCATCTAAGCATTTTCAGTGCTTTGCTTTGGTATTAAGCTACATTAACTTGTGTTGTATTCTATGATTAAGTTTTCTGTTTAGTAAATATGCTTTCAGATCTGGGAAGATCCCAGTCTAAGGAAGGCGAATCTTTAAAGTAAGGGGGTGCGACCTTACAGGCGGTTCATATTGTAGTATTTCTGGTTTGGCGTAACCGTTAAGTCCGTTTATGGCATAGTCTTTATTGTTCTTGTTTTTGGGGTTTGGCAAGATACACGCAATAATACTTATGTGCAGGCTTAACGGGGGGTAAGGGGGGTTTGCGGAATAAAAATTTAGCTAGTTGGGTATATACGCACGCACACGCTTGCGTACGCACACGCTTGCGTACGCACACGCTTGCGTACGCACACGCTTGCGTACGCACACGCTTGCGTATGTCCTGTAACCATTCAGTTTTAACACGACTAGATTGGAGTGTATAACAAGGCACTACATTTAAGTTAGCATAATCCTGTATGTCTTACGATCATTAAGCTTCAGTAATCCCGGTTCCTCATTATGAGGGTGTAGGGTGTACATAGGAAGTCCAGCTGGAGTCCTAGCACCGGGTCGGGGCCTTTGACGGCCAATGCTGGATCGAGGCATCCCCAAAAATAAAAAAATACCAAGGGCATGACATTGCAGGCTTGCCGCGATACGAGGCGACTAGGCCCGATTCCATCGAGATGTCTTATTTAAGGGGAACGAGTGGGCGATTACTAATTTAATGTGCCTGAAGTAAGAACCAGATGTCGTTTACGACCCAGTTTAGCTACCCCCACGGTTTATGGGCCCGGGGCGAGAAGAGGGATACCTGTCTGGCGGGTTGTTGGTTTCACGGAGGTAGTCAAATCATGGGATAACCTTAGATGATGAATAGTCATGTTGTCTTGAAATTTCTCACTTATGGGGTATGTACGATTATACATTTAATGTATTATGTACTTTAATCTTTATTTGTACTTGCTTAATATTCATGTGGTAGTGGTTTAATGTACTATTATACATTTAATGTATTATGTACTTTAATCTTTATTTGTACTTGCTTAATATTCATGTGG